CTAATAAATCGATAGTCAAAATCATTCCATTCAGGGTCTTTTATTCTACCAAAGCGTCGAATTTCTAAATTCTCATAGGGTCCCCCTGGAATTCCTTCCAGAGCCTGTTGGATAATTTTTATGGATTCTGTCATTTCACTGATTCGTACTAAATACCGAGCTAATGAATCCCCTTCTTTTTGCCATTGAATCTCCCAATCAAATTCGTCGTAAGACTCATAACGATCAATTTTACGAAGATCCCACTGTATTCCGGAAGCTCGTAGCATTGGGCCCGATAAACCCCAATTTAGTGCTTCTTCTGCGCGAATAATGCCTACGCCTTCAACTCGTTCTAAAAAAATAGGATTCCGCGTAATAAGCTTTTGATATTCAGCAACCGCGGTTAAAAAATAATCGCAAAAATCCAAACATTTATCTATCCAGCCATGAGGTAGATCAGCAGCTACTCCTCCGATACGAAAATAATTATGCATCATGCGCATACCGGTAGCAGCTTCGAACAAGTCATATATTAACTCTCGTTCTCGAAAAATATAGAAGAAAGGGGTCTGTGCCCCAATATCTGCCATAAAAGGGCCAAGCCATAACAAATGAGAAGCGATACGACTTAACTCCAACATAATAGCTCTGATATAGCTAGCCCTTTTAGGTACTTGAATATTGCCTAGCTGTTCGGGTCCATTTACGGTTATTGCTTCTGTGAACATAGTAGCTAAATAATCCCAACGCGTTACATAAGGCAAATATTGTATAATTGTTCGATTTTCCGCAATTTTCTCCATCCCTCTATGTAAATAACCCAGTATTGGTTCACAATCAATAACATTTTCACCATCGAGAGTAACAATCAGTCGAAGAACACCATGCATTGATGGGTGGTGAGGGCCCATATTGACTATCATGAGGTCTTTTCTTGTAGTTGGTGCAATCATAAGTTTTTTCCCGAGTCGTTCTTCCATGCATTGCTGAAAGTAAAAAGAAGTTCATCAAAATTTAAACGACTAAGCTCAAATGGTATCACGCTTCAAATTAACGAGTTTTTATCTCTCGAATATTTAACTCACTAATTAATTCTTTATAGCGTCTTCTATTTTTTTTTGACAAATAGGCCAGCAGTCGTTGGCGTTTTCCCAAAATTTTCCGCAAACCTCTCTGGGATGAAGAGTCTTTTTTGTGCAATTCCAAATGTGAAGTAAGTCTTCTTATCTTAGTGGTAAAACTGAATACTTGAAATTCAACAGACCCTCTGTTTTCTTCGTTTTCTTTTTGAGAAATAACCGAAATGAATGAATTTGTTACCATAAAAAAATCCCCTTTCCCTTTTTACAGATATGGATTTTATTGATCAGTAATAATAATGCCATTAATTGGAATCTGGTATATACAATAATCTAATCCAAATTTCTTTATGAACTCCTAATTTTCTGAATTCAAATCAATTAATCCAATTTCTAATTGGATTTAGATAGGGATAGAAAAAGATTGGTACATTTTCGCATCGAAGAATTTAGACCTAAAACAAAGAAGGTTCTGTTGATTCATTTCGAGATCTAATCGAGACATTATTCATTTCCTATTGGATATTAGAATGAAATGTGAGACAAGACATGTGATCTATGTATTTGTTTGCTTTGATATACCCTATTATATATATAGGGTATAGAATATATAGAAAAAGTGTATTATCCACGAAATGTCAAAATTTCAATCGTGGATACAGATGTATTCTTAACATACTGAAACGACTGCCATTATTGGTATCAAACCAATAACGATTCATACAAGCTAAATCCTCTAATCGATAATTAGGCCAAAGAAAGAGCTTTAATTTCATTAATTGATTTTTCTCTCTATCAAAATGGTTACTGTCATGCGAAACTTGGCTGCTGTCTTTTACGTCCTTTGCATTCCAAAATACTTGATTTCTATCTTCACCATTTCTATTCTTTGAATTAAAACAACTTAGAATTTTCAACTTTCTACGACGTCTAAACGAGAAAATATTTTCAGGAACAAGCAAATCCAAATGATTTTTGTCTCTATTTTCAGTTATTCTTTGGTGTGATGAAATAGTTTCATCAAAATTCTTCTTAGAAAGATATCTTTGTTCTTCATATTTTTGATTGGTTTGGTGCTTACTCTTATGAACCAATGAAATACCTATGGTTTGATACATAATAAATTGTGCATCGTTTTTTCCAAACAGACGAATGGGTTCTATAATCAATATTCCCTTTTTCATCAATTGGTTAAGAGTTAAATTCTTCTCAATCAGCATTATATCCAAACTCATTTCTCTATTTTGAATCGAGGGTATAGTAATTTGGGTTGGATCTATCAGTCTAAGCAGGAGACAATATACCTTGACATTATTGATCAGTCTTTGATTCAAAGTATCGTCCCATCTCAATTGAAAAAGCAAATAACGTTTCAGGAAGAAATCTAGTTCTGCTCTCGCGCTGCTTTTGTATTGTTTTTTCTTTTTCCCCTTTTTCATGTCTGATCTTGCATAATTTTCTTCACTATCTTTTTGTTGTGAGAGAACGGATCCAAGATTTCCTGGACTTGTGGGTTCTTTTTCTCCTTGATTTCGATGCTTTTTATTCGATGGTATCAAAAAACTTCCTTTTTGCTTTTGATTTATTTTTTTATTTTCACTACTATTTTCATTTTTATTCAAATTTGAAAGAAGTAATTTGCTTGGTATAAACCAAGGTTTGCTTTTATATGCTTTATAAAGTAACACAAATTCTGGGAAGAACCAAGGTTCCAAATTCGCTATGCGACACTTTAGCATTTTTTCATTCATTCCCATCCAATCAAAAAATACTTTGTCGGAGTTTGGTGGATTGATTTCTGGAATCATAAGGTAAAAAAGATCTTTTTTAGGAATTATTTGAGTATTTTGATTCCCATTGCTGACCCAGGCCTCAATATCGCCTTTTTGTTTAAGATCAAAATTGAGAATGTTCCAATCAAAATATTTTCTATCGACCGTTTTTTCCATATATAGAATATGGACCTTTCCTAGATAATTATCGATAGGGATGTTCCTCAGTATATTTTCTTTATGCGTGTTATAAGAAATCTCTTGCTTCTTACGTTCTTGAAACGGAGATCTATAAAAAAAGTATTCCGTTTTATTTTCATAATTAAGAAATTTATATGATAAAAGATCATATTTATAGTATTTTTGCAAATTCTCTTTTCTTTTTTGATTAGATAATGAATATACTTCAATTTGTTTTTGTTTTTTGAAATCAATTAATTGGTCTTTTTCATATGAATGCCTTTTGCTAAAATTTTCCTTTTTACGCTGATGAACTGTATTGCGCCATTTTTCTGGTATTAGTCTATACCATCTGCTCTGAGATAAATTGTATTGATAATATCCTCTTAACCACTTTTTCCATTGATTCATTTCATAACTCGGAAGTTTCTTATCCCCTAATTTTGAATCAACCATTCCTTGTGTTTCAAAAGAATCCTTTATTTCAGGCGGGGGGATTCCTTGAGATTGAAGAACAGCTCTTAATTTATACGAGTTACTAACTTGGATTTGTGATAATTTGAAAAATACATATGCTTGTGACACGTAGGATAAGTCATAAAAAATAGGTGAATTTTTTTGACTATTACTAATATTATCAAGTGACTTTTTTATAGTCGAAATAAATGGAATTAGATTTTTCTTAATTTTATTAATTCTTTCTTGTTTTCTTTCATTATTGTAAAGGGATTTATCAATAATTTTTTTTGTTGATTCAAGAAAAAGTTCTGTATTCATTCTGGGAATATTAATGATACATAAAAATATATCTGTGTAGATTCTTTCAATGAAAAATTTCAAAAAAAGAGGTAATTTAGAGATTAATTGAGCATTTCTTTTTTTGAATATTTGCCATTTTTCGAATCTTTTAGCATTATAACTTGTTTTTTTAAGACTAATATTATTTATTCTTGGAGTTACTTTTTTTTGCTCTTTTATAATTCTTTCTATTTGATTTCGAATTGTACTTGTTCTAGTAGTCAAATCCTTGATTTTTTTTTCTGTTAATGAAGAATTTGTCCAATTCGTAGATGCAATTTTACTAAACGATTTGTGAATTAGCTGATTGCTTATTATAGAATCTTTTTCTTCTTTAATTTCACTTGATTCATATACTTCTCTTCCTGTTAATCGAAATAACAGAATTTTTGAAAGTTCTTTTATTATTTTTTTTATAAAAATAACACTTTCGATAACCCATTCTTTTGTTTCTTTTAAAACTTTTCGAAGTAATTTTATTTTTCTTTTAAAAACTATTAGAACTCGAGAAGACTTCTTTTTAAATTTTCCAATTTTTTTTTCAATTTCCTTAAAAATGGGTTTAAAAAAGGAAGGTCCTTTTCGGGGCGAACCAAAAGGAAGTTCAGTTTCCATTCCCCAAACTGTTAAAAAACAAAAATCATCTTTTTCTTTTTTCTTTTTCATTAAACCTTTCTTAGATGATCGTAGTTTCGATTTGTGCCAAGGTTTCAGACGGAAAGGAAATAAGATTTTTATCTGAATACCGTCTGTCAACCAATTTTTCGGAAATTCTGTTTCGGATAATGGAACACCATTATAGGTACATTTAACATGCATCTCTCTATTCCATTCCTGTAAATCCTCAAACCATTCGGGAAATTGAAATAGGAACATGCGTCCACTATTTTTTGCAATTAGCAATGAAGGTAATACAATATATTTTCTAAAAATAGATTGAGTTAGTAACATGCAACCTCTTATTACTTGTGTAACTGGAATGGTATCCCAGGCCTCTGCTATCTGTATTCGCTCTTTCTCCGTTCTTTCCTTCGTCTCTTTTTCTTCTTCTCTTTTTCTTTCTTCTTCTGTATACTCTACAATTTTGAATGCTTCCCCTTTCCCTACCCAATTTCTAAAAATTACTTTAATCAGCCCGGAGATATCAAAAGAAAAAAGAGGGGATTTTTCTATTCTGTCCAAAAAAAGA